CCTCTGTAACGCGACATAAAGACTCCTTTTTTAAATTTCATAAACCTAAATTAAAACTAAACTAAAACTAAATGATAAATATGATAAATGAAGCGAAATCCACTAAAGTATTGTACTACAAAGAAGAATTAGATGAATTATATCAATATCCGAACCTTATTGTATATATTTGTATATATAAAATAAAAAAAAAAGTTGGTTCTTTTCTTGATTTGTTCTACAGAGATCGAACTCCTCCAATTTTTATTCATAATTGGAAGTTCCTACGACATAATAGATCGGTGACTCTTGAAAAAAGAAAGGGGAAAAAGCCTTTTCAACATTCTTTGATTTCAAAAAGACATTATCAATTATGTAAAAAATCAAAACAAATAGAGAAAAGCCGGCTATCGGAATCGAACCGATGACCATCGCATTACAAATGCGATGCTCTAACCTCTGAGCTAAGCGGGCTCACATAACAGAAATTGCGCATGCATAGAAATTTAATAAACTACTGGGATCTTAGTTATTAACTCTTTATTCTTAGCTATTCATAACATAAATTCATAACATAATTAATATGAATATAGAAAAGAATATAGAATTTCAAATAAATATTAAATATTTGATATTCTAGGACATAAGGAACATAACAATTTGAAGATAACGATTAATAGAATATATTTCGATCTATTTATCGAATAATTTTTCAAATATATGTTTATCAATAATCAATATTTTCATCAGTATAGTAAGATTTTATTTTTTTTTTATTTTTGAATTCAAATTATTATTTTTTAATTGATTAATTTAGAATTTCTAATTCATACTAATTCATATCATACTAATTCATAATCATACTAATTCATATTATAAATATTTATAATTTATATTATTATTATTAATTTATTATTTATTATTAATTTATTATTAATTTTAATTAGATATATATAATTTTAATTAGATATAATTTTAATTATATTAATTATAATAAATTATATTAATTATAATATATTACTTACTTATTTTACTTATTTACTTATTATTATTATTATTTACTTATTATTTTATATTTTCGATAATACGTATTGATAATACGTATTGAATAAAAAAAAATTATTAAAATATTTAAAATAATTAAAATAATAATATAAAATTAAAATAATAATATAAAATTAAAATAATAATATAAAATATTAATATTTAAAATAATTAAAATAATAATAATAAAACTTTAATATTTAATATATTTAATATTTAATATAATTAAATTATATAATTATTAATATTAATTATATTTAATTATATTAAATTATATTATTAATTATATTAAATTATATTATAATTATATTATATATATAAAATTATATATATAAATTATATTATATATATATAAATATATATAAAATTTATATAATTTAATTTGAATTTAATTATATTTATAATTATATTTATAATTTTATTTTTTAATTTTAATTCAATTCAATCTAATATAAATTCAATTCAATCTAATATATATATTAGAATATAATTATTTAGAATATAATTATTAGAATATAATTATTTAGAATATAATTATTAGAATATAATTCAAAAAATTTTAAAATTAGATAAATTAGATTACAGTAATTATATTACATTACAATATTCTTATACATTCTTATACATTAAGATTTAATATGTACAATGTTTAATATGTATAATGTATAGATAGAATTCTAAAAAATTTTATTTTCAAAGTCAATTTTTTTTTTAAGTAATTCTAAATTCGATAAATATCTAATTTATATTTATAATATTAAATATTATAATTATAATATTTTATATTTTAATATTTAGATATATAAATAATTAGATTATTATAATTATAATATTATAATATTTAGATATATAAAGAATTAGATAGAATAGAAATAACTCAAATTCTTTTCTAAATTAATGTCTAATTCTTAATTAATAGAATGATTATTTATAGCCATTAGATTAGGTCTAGTTATTCTAAATTAATAAATGGATTTATTTTTTATTTAATCTCAAAAAAATAAGAAATTTCCATTTTAGTTATCTTTAGTTATGTTATATAGGGTCTGTCCGCTCTAAGGAAAAAAGATAAGAATAAAAACAAATGAAAGAAAGAGAAAGGCCCAATTCCGATCATAATGAAACATTCCCTTGTTTTCATTCGAAAAGGTTAAAACTAAGACGAAAAAAAAGAATCGACCCTTCGAGTATTCCAAATTGCATGATAAAAATGCTAGAAGTAGAGGCATATAATATATATATATGTGGTATATATCCATGTATATTGAATTGCGAATACAGAAATGATAGAATCATTTCTGATTGGACCAAATATGGGTATCCGATAGAGATGAAATAAAATAGAAAATAACTAAAAAAAAAATAGAAGGAAACATTTTTCGGTATAGGAATCGGTATCTAACGAATTCAAGAGTTCCGGCAAAATTCTCATAATTTAAATGAAAAAAAGCATCCTAATGAGATTCTAATCTCAAAG